TTTACCCATTCAAAGCAATTTACGCGAAGGACTTTCTTTGACAGAATATATAATTTCCTGCTACGGGGCTCGAAAAGGAGTCGTGGATACTGCTGTACGAACATCAGATGCTGGATATCTCACGCGTAGACTTGTTGAAGTAGTTCAACACATTATTGTACGTAGAACAGATTGTGGTACTATCCGAGCTATTTCCGTGAGTCCTCGAAACGGGGTGACAGAAAAAATTTTTGCCCAAACCCTAATTGGTCGTGTATTAGCAGACGATATATATATGGGGATACGATGCATTGCCGCACGAAATCAAGATATTGGGATTGGACTTGCCAATCGATTCATAACCCTTCGAGCACAACCAATATATATTCGAACCCCTTTTACTTGCAGGAATACATCTTGGATCTGTCAATTATGTTATGGAAGAAGCCCCACTCACGGCGACCTGGTCGAGTTGGGGGAAGCCATAGGTATTATTGCGGGTCAATCAATTGGGGAACCGGGGACTCAACTAACATTAAGAACTTTTCATACGGGTGGAGTATTCACAGGCGGTACTGCCGAACATGTACGAGCTCCTGCTAATGGAAAAATAAAGTTCAATGAGTATTTGGTTCATCCCATACGTACCCGTCATGGGCATCCTGCTTTTCTATGTTCTATAAACTTGTATGTAACTATTGAGAGTCGGAATATTATACATAGTGTGAATATTCCACCAAAAAGTTTGATTTTAGTTCAAAATGATCAATATGTAGAATCTGAACAAGTGATTGCCGAGATTCGTGCCGGAACGTCTACTTTTCATTTTAAAGAGAGGGTTCGAAAACATATTTATTCTGAATCAGAGGGAGAAATGCACTGGAGTACTGATGTCTACCACGCACCTGAATATACATATAGTAATGTTCATCTATTACCAAAAACAAGTCATTTATGGATATTAGCGGGGGGTCCGTGCAGATCCAGTATAGTGTCTTTTTCGCTTCACAAGGATCAAGATCAAACGAATGTTCATTCTTTTTCTGTCGACGAAAGATATAGCTCTGACCTCTCAATCACTAAGGATCGAGTAAGACATAAATTGTTGGATCCTTCTGGTACTCGTAAAAAAGATAGGGAAATTCTTGATTATTCAAGACTTGATCGAATTATATCCAATGGTCATTGGAATTTCATATACCCTTCGATTCTCCAAGAGAATTCTGATTTCTTGGCGAAAAGACGAAGAAATAAATTTATCATCCCATTACAATACGATCAAGAACGAGAGAAAGAATTAATACCCTCTTTTGGTATTTCTATTGAAATACCCATAAATGGTATTTTACGTAGAAATAGTATTCTTGCTTATTTTGATGATCCACGATACAGAAGAAAGAGTTCGGGAATTACTAAATATGGGACCGCGGAGGTGGATTCAATAGTAAAAAAAGAAGATTTGATTGAGTATCGAGGAGCAAAAGAATTTAGTCCGAAATACCAAATGAAAGTAGATCGGTTTTTTTTTATTCCCGAAGAGGTGCATATCTTACCCGGATCTTCGTCTATAATGGTCCGGAACAATAGTATCATTGGAGTAGATACACAACTCGCTTTAAATACAAATACAAGAAGCCGAGTAGGTGGATTAGTCCGAGTGGAGAGAAAAAAAAAAAGTATTGAACTGAAAATCTTTTCTGGAGATATTCATTTTCCCGGAGAGACAGATAAGATATCCAGACACAGTGGCATTTTGATACCACCAGGAACGGAAAAAAAAAATTCTAAGGAATCAAAAACAAAATCGAAAAATTGGATCTATGTCCAACGGATCACACCTATCAAAAAAAAGTATTTTGTTTTGGTTCGACCCGTAGTCACATATGAAATAGCTGATGGGATAAATTTAGCAAAACTTTTCCCTCAAGATCTCTTGCAGGAAAAAGAAAATGTCCAGCTTAGAGTTGTCAATTATATCCTTTATGGAAATGGAAAGTCAATTCGAGGAATTTATCACACAAGTATTCAATTAGTTCGGACTTGCTTAGTATTGAATTGGAACCAAGAAAAAAACGGTTCTATGGAAGAGGTTCATGCTTCCTTTGTTGAAGTAAGGGCAAATGATCTGATTCGTGATTTCATAAGAATTGAATTAGTAAAATCTACTATTTCATATACCGGAAAAAGGTACGATACGGCGGGTTCGGGATTGATTCCTGATAATAGATTAGATCGCACCAATATCAATCCTTTTTATTCCAAAGTGAAGATTCCATTAGTTACCCAGCATCAAGGAACTATTGGTACGTTGTTGAATCGAAATAAGGAGGGCCAATCTTTGAGAATTTTGTCATCATTCAATTGTTTTGGAGTTGGTCCATTCAACGGTTCGAAATATAACAATGTGGTAAAAGAATCGAATCCCATAACCCCAATTAGGGGTTTGTTGGGCCCCTTAGGTACAATAGTACCTAAAATAGTGAACTTTTATTCATCTTACCATTTAATAACTCATAATCAGATCTTGTTAAACAAATATTGGCTATTTGACAATTTTAAACAGACTTTCCAAGTACTTCAAGTACTTAAATACTGTTTAATAGATGAAAATAAGAGGATTTATAATCCCAGTCCATGCAATAACATCATTTTGAATCCATCCCATTTGAATTGGTGCTTTCTACATTACAATTATTGTGAAGAGACATCCACAATAATTAGCATTGGACAATTTAGTTGTGAAAATATATGTCTATTTAAATATGGACCACACATAAAAAAATCTGGTCAAATCTTAATTGTTCATGTTGACTCTTTAATTATAAGATCAGCTAAGCCTTATTTGGCCACTCCAGGAGCGACTGTTCATGGACATTATGGAGAAACCCTTTCTGAAGGAGATACATTAGTTACATTTATATATGAAAAATCTCGATCTGGTGACATAACGCAAGGTCTTCCAAAAGTGGAACAAATCTTAGAAGTGCGTTCGATTGGTTCAATATCAATGAACCTTGAAAGGAGAGTTGAAGGTTGGAACGAGCGTATACCAAGAGTTCTTGGAATTCCTTGGGGATTCCTAATTGGAGCTGAGCTAACCATAGCCCAAAGTCGTATCTCTTTGGTTAATAAGATCCAAAAGGTTTATCGATCCCAGGAGGTACAGATCCATAATAGACATATAGAGATTATTGTATGGCAAGTAACATCAAAAGTGTTGGTTTCAGAAGATGGAATGTCTAATGTTTTTTTACCTGGAGAACTAATCGGATTGTTGCGAGCGGAACGAGCAGGACGTGCTTTAGATGAAGCAATCCGTTATCGGGCAATTTTATTGGGAATAACGAGGGCATCTCTGAATACTCAAAGTTTCATATCCGAAGCAAGTTTTCAAGAAACTGCTAGAGTTTTGGCAAAAGCTGCTCTACGGGGTCGTATTGATTGGTTGAAGGGTCTGAAAGAAAATGTTGTTTTGGGGGGGATTATCCCTGTCGGTACTGGATTCAAAAAATTAGTGCACCCTTCAAGGCAAGACAAAAACATTCATTTGGAAATAAAAAAGAAAAATCTATTCGAGTTGGAAATGAGAGATATTTTGTTACACCATAGAGAATTTTTTTGTTCTTGCGCCCCAAGGAATTTCTATGACACACCAGAAAAATCATTTAAGCGAATTCATAATTCTTAAGGAGATATTTTTCTTTTTTACTTTACTAGTTATTGATTGGGTACTAAATAAAATGAAGAAATTAAGTTAAGTAATAAAAAAATTAATGGTTTGGGCTGTGTATCAACGGGCAATCCCGGCAGAAGGTTCCGTAGGAACAATTTTTTATTTGTTTAAAAAAAAAAAGAAAGCGTGGGAAAGATGACAAGAAGATATTGGAACATCCATTTGGAAGAGATGATGGAAGCAGGAGTTCATTTTGGTCATGGTACTAAGAAATGGAATCCTAGAATGACCCCTTACATCTCTGCAAAGCGTAAAGGTATTCATATTATAAATCTCACTAGAACTGCTCGTTTTTTATCGGAAGCCTGTGATTTAGTTTTTGATGCAGCAAGTCGAGGAAAAAACTTCTTAATTGTTGGTACCAAAAATAAAGCAGCAGATTTAGTAGCATCAGCTGCAATAAGGGCTCGATGTCATTATGTTAATAGAAAATGGCTCGGCGGTATGTTAACGAATTGGTCCACTACGGAAACGAGACTTCATAAGTTCAGAGACTTAAGAGCAGAACAAAAGATGGGGAAACTCAACCGTCTCTCTAAAAGAGATGCAGCAATGTTGAAGAGAAAATTATCTACTTTGCAAACATATCTGGGTGGGATCAAATATATGACTGAATTGCCCGATATTGTAATAATCGTTGATCAGCAAAAAGAATATACAGCTCTTCGAGAATGTGTCATTTTGGGAATTCCGACGATTTGTTTAATCGATACAAATTGTGACCCAGATCTCGCAGATATTTCGATTCCAGCCAACGATGACGCTATAGCTTCAATCCGATTGATTCTTAACAAATTGGTATCCGCAATTTGTGAGGGCCGTTCTAGCTATATAAGAAGTCGTTGATTATGTTATGATTAAGAATAATAATAATAAGATTAGTTAATTATTTTTATTTATTGGATCGGTTACTATTCTTGTCTTTCATTTTTAAAAAGAGATAAAATGGGATATTGAAATTATGTTATGCGATTTCTTGGTATCCTAACTATATGATTAATGATGAAAGTAGATGAGTCCAGAAAGAGATGGTTGAATCAAAATAATTCTTTTTTTCAGTTCGATTTCTGTCAGAGGACAATATGAATGTTATACCATGTTCCATTAAAACACTCAAAGGGTTATACGATATATCAGGTGTAGAAGTAGGCCAACATTTATATTGGCAAATAGGAGGTTTACAAATTCATGCCCAAGTACTTATCACTTCTTGGGTCGTAATTGCTATCTTATTAGGTTCAGTCATCATATCCGTTCGGAATCCACAAACCATTCCGACCGACGGTCAGAATTTCTTCGAATATGTCCTTGAATTTATTCGAGACTTGAGCAAAACTCAGATTGGAGAAGAATATGGCCGTTGGGTTCCCTTTATTGGAACTATGTTCCTATTTATTTTTGTTTCGAATTGGTCAGGGGCCCTTTTCCCTTGGAAAATCATACAGTTACCTCATGGAGAGCTAGCCGCCCCCACAAATGATATAAATACTACTGTTGCTTTAGCTTTACTCACGTCAGTAGCATATTTTTATGCGGGTCTTACCAAAAAAGGATTGGGTTATTTCGGAAAATACATTCAACCAACTCCAATACTTTTACCAATTAACATCCTAGAAGATTTCACAAAACCTTTATCTCTTAGTTTTCGACTTTTCGGGAATATATTAGCTGATGAATTAGTAGTTGTTGTTCTTGTTTCTTTAGTACCTTTAGTAGTTCCTATACCTGTCATGTTTCTTGGATTATTTACAAGCGGTATTCAAGCTCTTATTTTTGCAACTTTAGCCGCGGCTTATATAGGGGAATCCATGGAGGGTCATCATTGATTAGTTTTCGAAATAGTCTTTATTTTTAAGCTTATCCCAATTGAGGCAATGCATTTGGTTCTTAGTTGAGGAACATAATAGATATAAATACATATATATATATGACTAGAGTTGTAGGAGGAAAGATAGACGATATTACGAAATGGCGGATGCATTAGTGGGGGTCACCACTAGATATATGGAATGTTTATAAGGCCAGCCACAGCCCCTGTATACTTTTCGAAGAATTCTTCTCGAATCTGATTCAATATAAAAATAAAATGCGGGCGGTTTACGTTATGAAAGAAACAAATGTATATGTGATATTAGATATATACTAGTTATATAGGGGTTATCTCTATCTATATTAATTTCATTATTTTTTTTTTATTTTATTCGAAGTTTTAGTTACTTCGACTCAATAGATTTTTGTGATCAAATAAGTAATAATTTATTGGTTGATTGTATCATTAACCATTTTTTTTTTGGTGCGAGGAACCTATCATCATGAATCCACTGATTTCTGCCGCTTCCGTTATTGCTGCTGGATTGGCCGTAGGGCTTGCTTCTATTGGACCTGGAGTTGGTCAAGGTACTGCTGCAGGCCAAGCCGTAGAAGGTATTGCGAGACAACCAGAAGCAGAAGGAAAAATACGAGGTACTTTATTACTTAGTCTAGCTTTTATGGAAGCTTTAACAATTTATGGACTGGTCGTGGCATTAGCGCTTTTATTTGCGAATCCTTTTGTTTAATTTAATCCTAGAATGAAAATGGAAAAAAGTACGTTACCCACTTTTTTTTTTTTATTAACTCGTTTCCATTTGCTTCTGTGAATTATATCAATACTTTATTCCTACAATTATGTATTTGTTGCGACAATACCCCGGGAAGGAGTGATTTGAAGATGAGGAATTAGTGGATTCACTCGCTTTCTTCCTTCCCGTTCTTAGTTTAAATTTTGATTTTTCTTTTAGGAAGTGTTTGAAGAAAGGAGATATTTTGCAATTGATACGAGACTCAGGACCTAACTTAATAAGTATCTTATCGGATACTTCTACTTCAAAAAAAAAAAATAAGAAATTTTGTAATTCTCAATCTAAAATTCAATAAAGAAATTTAATCTACTCCCATAAAAAAAAAAAATGGGAAATTAAGAAAATGAAATCGATAAAAAAAGGGCGAGTCAAGTGATACAAAAAGAACTCTGTTCTTTCTTAGTCCTATCTATAAGAGGAGAGTATATGAAAAATGTAACCGATTCTTTCGTTTCCTTAGGCCACTGGCCATCCGCCGGGAGTTTCGGGTTTAATACCGATATTTTAGCAACAAATCCAATAAATCTAAGTGTAGTGCTTGGTGTATTGATTTTTTTTGGAAAGGGAGTGTGTGCGAGTTGTATATTTCATGAATAGGTTGGATCTAACCGACTGCACTTTATTTATGTTATTATATATTTATATAGGATAAATAGGAAAAAGTGCACAATCTCGACGAATTCCTTCTGAGTAAATTCATAAATCATATGTAAGAACCATAGCATTTCGTTATTCATTGGTAAGTCAACTTTGATTCTCTATCAACCAACCAATAATGTGAGACCATTAACATGGTTAAAGCTAAACTGTTTGAAGTCCGGGCACAACATGGTACTCTTTCTACCACTACGTTAATAACGAAATGGTTTAAAAAAGAATAGTTGATAATTTTTCCGATATAGAACACTCATATCGATAAAATGATTTGAACTATTTATTAGAATAAATAAGGGGCGCCTTGCCCTTTATTATATATTATATTATCCAATGTCGAATCGACAACCTATGTTATGTATAAAAAGGGGGAATTTTTGGATTTGAATAAAAAAGGAAATAAAATGAAATTTTCAAATATTCTATATTTATAGAATATATATAATATAGAAATATCTATTTTCAATGAAATAAAGAACAAATAAAGAAACAACTTTGCTGACAATTATAGAT